TCAAAAAGGGGGGTTCCTCCTTTTATCGTTGTATGTGAAAGACATGTATTCTTCAAAATAGATCGTTCTTTTTAGTTATTATCTATACTTATTTCGTGTATGTGGATAATTTTTTTAATATACTCTTTTTAATATACATTGTTTTTTTACTTTAACATATAAATATATAATAAACATACAAATATATATAATACAAATATATTTATATATACATGTATATGTGATATATATATATCACATATACGTATGCGCGCACATCACACATCACATATATAAATGACATGAGGGAAAAAAAATGGAAGAAAATAAGGGAAAATAAAAATTGATTAAGTCCAGAGTGCTATGTCCATAATTCAAAGTAAGGAGTATCATAAGATTTCTGATAAACATAAGTTTTTTTTATTGGGTTTCAATCCAATCAATCAGTTACACAACAAGTTAGGTAATTACTCCCTTCCCAAAATGAACTAGAATACCTAGGTATTTTTTTTAATTCGAATATAGATACTATGATCCATATTTGAATAAAAAAAGTACTCTTTTTTTGGTCTAACTCTTTTTCCTTACTATATATAGTATACTATATAATATATTTATTATACTATTATAGTATAATAAATATGTTTATTAATCACATTAATCACAAAAAAAAATCAGAATAATTAAGAATCTCAATATTTGACTTTTTTTCATATCTTTTTTTTTTCTTTTATTATTGTTCCTTTCTAAAAGGATAAAAAAGATAAGAATTGGTGAATCGAGAACAATTTGTAATTATAAGAAAAAAGAGTTTCTTTTCTTATGGAACATACATATCAATATGCGTGGATAATACCTTTTCTTCCACTTCCAGTTACTATGTCAATAGGATTTGGACTTCTACTTATTCCGACAGCAACAAAAAATATTCGTCGCATGTGGGCTTTTCCTAGTGTTTTACTCTTAAGTATAGCTATGGTGTTTTCAGCCAATCTGTCTATTCAACAAATAAATGGAAGTTTTATCTATCAATATCTATGGTCTTGGACCATCAATAATGATTTTTCCTTAGAGTTTGGATACTTGATCGATCCACTTACTTCTATTATGTCAATACTAATTACTACTGTTGGAATCATGGTTCTTATTTATAGTGACAAGTATATGTATCACGATCAAGGATATTTGAGATTTTTTGCTTATATGAGTTTTTTTAATACTTCTATGCTGGGATTAGTTACTAGTTCAAATTTGATACAAATTTATATTTTTTGGGAACTTGTGGGAATGTGTTCTTATTTATTAATAGGGTTTTGGTTCACACGACCAATTGCAGCAAGTGCTTGTCAAAAAGCTTTTGTAACTAATCGTGTAGGGGATTTTGGTTTATTGTTAGGAATCTTAGGTTTTTATTGGATAACAGGTAGTTTAGAATTTCGGTATTTGCTCGAAATAACTAATAACTTAATCCAAAATAATGGGGTCAATTCTTTATTTGCTACCTTGTGTGCTTCTTTATTATTCGTCGGTGCAGTTGCTAAATCCGCACAATTCCCCCTTCACGTATGGTTACCTGATGCTATGGAAGGACCCACTCCTATTTCGGCTCTTATACACGCTGCTACTATGGTAGCAGCAGGAATTTTTCTTGTAGCTCGGCTTCTTCCTCTTTTCATAGTCATACCTTATATAATGAATTTCATTTCTTTAATAGGTGTAATAACACTATTATTAGGGGCTACTTTGGCCCTTGCTCAAAGAGACATTAAAAAAAGCTTAGCCTATTCCACAATGTCTCAATTGGGTTATATTATGTTAGCTCTAGGTATAGGTTCTTATCGAGCTGCTTTATTCCATTTGATCACTCATGCCTATTCAAAAGCTTTATTGTTTTTGGGATCCGGATCTATTATTCATTCAATGGAACCTATTGTTGGATATTCACCAGATAAAAGTCAGAATATGGTTCTTATGGGTGGTTTAACAAGATATGTTCCAATTACAAGAACTACTTTTTTATTGGGTACACTTTCTCTTTGTGGTATTCCACCTCTTGCTTGTTTTTGGTCCAAAGATGACATTCTTAATGATAGTTGGTTGTATTCACCAATTTTCGCAGTAATAGCTTATTTCACAGCAGGATTAACCGCATTTTATATGTTTCGGGTATATTTACTTACCTTTGATGGGTATTTCCGCGTTCATTTTCAAAATTACAGTAGCACAAAAAATGGTTCCTTCTATTCCATATCTCTATGGGGAAAAGGAACTCCAAGAGGAGTCAATCCAAATTTACTTTTATCAACAATGAATAAAAAGGTTTCTTTTTTTGCAAAAGAAAGATCAAAAATTGATAATAATGTAAGAAATAGGATACGATACTTTAGTACTTACTTTGGAAATAAATACACTTCCATGTATCCTCACGAATCGGACAATACTATGCTATTTCCTCTTCTTGTATTAGTACTATTTACTTTGTTGGTTGGATCAATAGGAATTTCTTTTGATCAAGGAGTAATAGATTTTGATATATTATCGAAGTGGTTAACCCCATCAACAAATCTTTTACATTCAAGTTCTAATTATTCTGTAAATTTGAATGAATTTTTTACAAATGCAATTTTTTCGGTAAGTATAGCAATTTTCGGACTATTCATAGCATATATTTTATATGGATCCGCTTATTCATTTTTCCAGA